CTTTCTTTGTCTGATTCGAAGGGAACGATCCTGGTGAGTTCTTAATAATCAAAAACTTTTATTCAGATAATTAACAAAACAAATGGATCCCCTTTTCCTTTCCAATGTTTCCTAAAACCCCATTTGTTTTTTCTGATGATGTTTTGAAAAATGAACTTAATTGTTTAATTCCGACCATCTGGCCTAGGTAGTATCTATCTTTCTAAGTTCATTGACTAAGTTCTATAAAATCTAAAATGACCTCTCTTTTTTGTTTGCCCACTACTTTATTATACATTATACATAAAGTACTAAGTACCAAAAAAATTATGAGAAACCTGAAAAAATAGAAACTAAGGATAGGAATCTTTGAGAAACTGGTATGAAGACTCATTATTATTTGGACACAAGAAGGGGAATTTTCTTCATCCCTTTCTTGTGTCCAAGACTAGGAAGACTAATAATGCCCCGAAAAAATACGGTTCTTTTTACTAACTTGATGTTGAAAAATTTGCGGATCTAGAAATTCATTTCAGATAATTGAACCTTCTCAAACTGTTTCTTTTTAAGAACCAAAAAGATTTGTGCCAAAATAACAGATGCCAAGAAGAACAAAAGTCCTTGGACACGTAATGGATCTTGAAGTACTATTTCTGCATCTCCCTGACTAAATCCACCCACATTAGGATTACTTGTTAATGGTTGATCAAGTTTGATAGATTCACCCTCTGAAACAAGAAGTTCTGGCCCTGGAGGGATAATATCAACCACTTGACGTCCATCCGATGGATCCACTATGGTTATTTCGTATCCCCCCTTTTCTTTTCGTATAATTTTGTTTACTATACCTGCTGCTGTAGCATTATAAACTGTATTATTACTCTTGCTTCCGTCGGGATAAATCTGTCCCCGTCCCCTGTTCCCGCCTACATATATGGGATATTTTAAGAAGTGAACATCCTTTTTACTAGCGGGGTCGGGAGAAAGAATAGGAAAGGTTATTTCACTATATTTCTGACCAGGAACAGGACCTATCACAATAATATTTTTTTTTGTGGGGCGATAGCTCTGAAAAGACAGATTGCCTATCCTTTCTTTCATCTCGGGAGAAATACGGTCGGGAGGAGCTAATTCAAATCCCTCGGGTAAAATAAGAACAGCCCCCACATTCAAACCCCCCTTTTTACCATTAGCAAGAACTTGTTTTAGTTGCATATCATACGGAATTCGAACAACTGCTTCAAATACAGTATCGGGGAGTACCGTTTGGGGAACCTCAATATCCACGGGCTTATTAGCTAAATGGCAATTGGCACATACAATACGCCCAGTCGCTTCTCTTGGATTTTCATAACCCTGTTGTGCAAAAATGGGATATGCATTTGAAATGTATGTCCGAGTTATTATATATATCATGAGCGATACGGAAATGAATCGAGTAATCTGTTCCTTTGTCCAAGAAAAGGTATTTCTAGTTTGCATGGTCCAATCATTGAGCCCAAAATTTCTACAATAAATTAGGTAGGTTGCTAGTATAGTTCCCTATCCACGATTCTGCTATGTACGGAAATAAGTTTACTCGAATATAAGAGAAATCCTCTGGAGAAATAGAAAGAGTAAGTACTTTTTTGAACGCTTTCTTTATGTACTTCTTTATGTACAAAGTAACAAACATTATAATCGGATTAATAATTAATATCAGTGAATCATTTTTCAGTCATTCATTGAATGATAAATCACTACAAGTGATGGAGATACACGATTTAAATAATGGAAGATCCAATATTTGAAAATTGTATCTAAAATGACTGGAAAAGTGGAAACAAGACCAGATATAATTTGATCGTTATGAGCAAATCCAAAATCTTTGTAGATAGAGCTAAGCATTAGTTCCCAACCATGGGGCGAATGGAATCCAATACACAAATCCGTTAATAAAAGAATACAAAAAGCTTTGATCGTGTCGCTTACGTTATATAAGAATTCCTGAACCCAAGAGTTAAGAATAACAAGTTCTTCATTACCCAGAATAGAATAACCGCTTAGAATAATGAAACATATTATATTTGTCGAGAAGTGTAAAATCATATCGATACGATCTTCATTGTGCATCTTGATCAATTGGATTGTTTCTTTGTGTATTCCTATACTAAGCTTTTGTAGATGTGGCTCCGGATATTCCTTTATCATTTCGTTCAACAGGAAGAGTTCCTCAAATTCTATGAATTGTTCTAGAATACTATTTTCTTGAATGATATTAAAGAAAGTTTCGGGTTGCCTAGTATTCCACCAATTAGTAACCCAGGATTCTAGACTTTTATGAAATAAAAGAGAGATACACCCAGGCAAAAATACTATAGATGCAAGATATAGAAGGGGAATGAATGCTTTCTTTTTTTCCATTTTTTTCATCTGTGAATTCTTAATGAACCCACCTCGTTTGTAAACTCTATGCGATCCAATATTTCTATCAAGCAATGAGTTCTATTACAAGGTATCTTTCCTTTGAATCTATTCACTGTTTTTTATTTGTAATGTATTGGTTATGGTTAGTCCTTGAATATATAAAGAATATCCAAATAGAATAAGAGTCCGTCTCAAATTCGAATGAAGAAATAAAAAAAAATAAGATTTTTTTTGACTGATATCTCAATTGAGAAAATTCGCAGCAATTGTATTGTGTCCTTTCGATGAATGTCCCAAAGAGGCCCTTTCAAGTAATGCCGTATTTCGAGACGAGCTAACTCCCTTATTTATCAAAATATAAAAAAATTGGACCTAATCCCGAAATGGGATAGTGTGATATAGGAGATGCCGCTAGTATTTTTTTTATTTTTTACCTCCTGATGAGAAATAATTTTTAGTTCATTTCAAAATACTTCAATCGGTACACGCAAGAAATAGGCTAATTCCGCAGCTTTTTGTTCAATTTCTCGTGGAGTCAAATTCTCATCAGTACGAGTCAAGGGAATAGCTCCCTGGCCTCGGATGTCCATATAAAGGACACGCCGGGCATAAATACCCTCTTTAACTTCTATTCTGATGGACTGAACATCTTTCATAAGGAATCGAAGGAAGATGCGACGATTTTGTCCAGGAAATCCCCAACGAAAAATACACACAATTCCTTCCTTTCTATCGAATCGATCATAACCACTACCTACATTCCAGGAGATTGTGCACCACAAATAGGAACTAATAAAGAGACCTGCGATGCCATAGAAAGACATGACGAGCCCTTGTGGAAAAAAAATGATTTGCTGAGACGGAAATAAAGATATCAAATTCCTACCAAGATAACTGGACGTTCCAACCAACAAGAATCCTAATGAACCTAAAAAAAGGATAAAGGCCCAGCAGAAATTACTTGTTTTTCGAGACCCCGTTATAAGTTCTATCCATATATGTTCTGATCGCCAACTCATACTAGATCCGGTTGCATTTTATTGAAATTGAGAGAATAACCCCCCAAAAATTTGACTTTACTCTTTTTTTCGAAGTAACTCTCATCAACTAGCACTATTCTGATGGGAACCTTTAGGCATAATTCATCGAATTGGCTAGATGTAAAATACTAGTATCCCCTTTATATGTATATGATCTCCTATAGATAGAGATAGTGACCATTGACTTTACATTTCAGAGATCTGCGGATCCTGATCTATTTTAAAATAGCTATAATTATTTTAAACATATAACATAGTCCACATGCATAAGAGCTCTTTCATTTACATTTAATTCATGTTCGGAAGAAGGCACATCTTATACGATATTCTACTAAATGGATATCCATTTTATGATCCATGTCTAATCTACGTCTTGCAAAAAATGGCTGAGATTGGGTCGCATCGGGTTTAAAAAATCTTGTTTCTTTGAACATGAAGAGATAAAGAAGCCATTGCAATTGCCGGAAATACTAGACCCACTAAAGGCACAAAAATAGATGGTAAGTTGAGAGTTGTCATAGAATGGGTACCTCGGTTTAATATTTGTACCTGTTATTCTTAATATTATATATTTAAAAATCTATTTTAAAATTCGTTATTAATTTTAAGTCGTATATAATTATACTATAAATGAGTATATAATAAGTGCAAGGAATGTAGAACTAAAAAAATGTACTTATTACTTTAATTTTTCTACATGGAATATATGTCTGATAAACTAACAGCTTGTTCGCCACAAAAAAATAATTGACCTTAAAGGTCTACTTGATTCCATTTTTATTCGAAGGAAAGAAAGCGTGGAGCTGAAATAACTCATTCAGAACGCCTTTTAAAAGATTACGTGGTACGATTGTATCGAATAAGCCCTTATGGAATAAATATTCAGCCGCTTGTGAACCTTCAGGTACTGTCTTATTCAATGTTTGTTCAATTACCCGTTTACCCGCAAATGCAATGTAGGCATTGGGTTCAGCAATAATGATATCCCCCAACATACCAAAACTAGCCGTCACCCCACCAGTAGTAGGAGATGTAAGGATTGATATATAGAATAACTTTTTATTTGATTGATAATCATATAAAGCCGAAGATATTTTAGCCATTTGCATCAAACTCAAACTTCCTTCTTGCATCCGTGCGCCTCCGGAAGCACATACTAGAATAAGAGGTAGAAATTTATTGGTAGCATACTCGACCAACCGGGTGATTTTCTCGCCTACTACGGATCCCATACTACCCCCCATAAACTGAAAATCCATAACCCCAATTGCTATAGGAATACCGTTTAGTTGACCTGTGCCTGTTTGAACAGCCTCAGTTAATCCTGTCTTTCTTTGATAAGAATCAATGCGCTCTTTATAAGGTTCCTCCTCTGAATGAAATTCAATGGGATCAAGAGAGACCATGTCTTCATCCAAAGGATCCCAAGTACCTGCATCAATCGAAAGCTCGATTCTATCTGAACTACTCATTTTCAAATGATATCCACATTGTTCACAAATATACATTTTTGGCTTAAAAAATTTCTTATAATTTAATCCATAACAATTTTCGCATTGAACCCACAAATGCCTG